GTGAATCTGCCATTTCGGCTACTATAATAGTGTATTCCATGGCTCCCTCTTCTTGGAAAGTAGTTACTACTTGAGCCACGGAGGATGCTCTTTGGCCGATAGCTACATAAACACATATTACATCTTGCCCTTTTTGATTGAGAATTGTATCTGTGGCTACTGCTGTTTTCCCAGTCTGTCTGTCCCCAATAATTAACTCTCGCTGACCGCGCCCTATGGGGATCATCGAATCGATAGCAATAAGCCCTGTTTGAAGGGGTTCATACACGGAACGTCTGGAAATTATACCCGGAGCAGGAGATTCAATTAAGCGAGATTCCGAAGCGACAATTTCGCCTCTCCCATCAATAGGTTTAGCGAGAGCATTTATAACACGACCCAAGTAAGCCTCGCTCACGGGTATCTGAGCAATTCTTCCTGTTGCTTTTACAAAACTTCCCTCTTGTATCATCAACCCATCGCCCATTAATACAATCCCAACATTTTTGGATTCCAAATTCAGAGCAATACCTCTAGTCCCTTCTGCAAATTCGACTAATTCACCTGACATTATTTCACCAAGACCTATAATACGAGCAATCCCATCCCCCACTTGAACTACGCGACCGATATTCTCAATTCCTACTTTTCTATTATATTGTTCAATACGTTCGCGGAGAATTTTATTAATTTCGTCGACTCGAAGGGTTGCCATTAGTGTTTCTTGAATCTTTTTTTTTCGGAAGCAAGGGGAAAAATAATGCCTAAATTCTAAACGAAAGTAGAAGTTCAAGGCCTAATAAATTTTAATTATCTCTTCCACTCTATGGCCCCTAGAATGCCAATATTAGCACGAATCGTACGGAAATGTAATTCGGTATTCAAACAACTATTCAGAGTTCCTAGAGCTCCTTGTACGGCTTGTTGGAAAACCCGTTGTCGGACCTGATTCATCGCTCTTTGTTTTTCAAAAAAAAGGGTTTCATTTTTAGACTTTTCTAATTGTTCCAAACTCATAGAAGTAGCATTAATCAAATTTGCTTTTTCTCGTTCTATCTCAGAGTATCCATTCATCCGATACTCATCTGCTTCTAGTTCGACTTTCTGTAATCGAAGCCGAGCTTTTTCGAGTTGTTCAAGGGTCCCTCTACGCAATTCTTCCGAATTTCGAATAGTACTTAAGATCCTCTGTTTTCGATTATCTAATAAATCTTTTAATGAAAGTAGATTATCTTGCTATTAAGTTTACAACTTTTATGATCTCTTCCCGAACCAAACATGAATCTTTCGATTCATTTGGCTCTCACGCTCTTTTTTTTTTTTTATTTTTTGCTATGTATTATGGTTATTTCCATATCTTTTTTTTATGTAATGAGCCTATCCTCTTTTCTCTTTGTATTTCAATATACCGAAACGTATATAAGACTAGATAAATATTAAGAGGACTCTTCCGATTAGATAAAAATCTATCATGGTCAGCAAAGTTGTTTCTTTATTTGTGTTTGCTCTGTTAGTTAACAATTTCATTAAAAAAAACGAAGTAAATAAATGGAAAATGAAAATTGCTAGAATTCTTTTTCTTTCCTTAAATCCAAAAAATTTCTTTCTATTTTTTTTATACACAGGTCGTCGATTCGGCATTGGAAAAAGGGCAGGGTGCCCTTCTAGTAAATAGTTCAAACCATTTTATCGATATGAGTGTTCTATATCAGATAAATTCTACACTAGCTATTTCCCGTTTAAAGCATTTCGATACTAATTATAGTTGTAGAAAGAGTACCCCTTTTTGCCTGGACTTCAAGCAGTTTAGCTTTAACCGTGTTAATGGTCTCACATTATTGGTCTATAGAGAATCAAAGTAAATTTACCAATGAGTTGCGAAATGCTATGGTTCTTCCATATGATTTCTGAAGTTATTCAGAAGTAATTCGCGGAGATCGTGCACCTTTTCTTATTTATCTTTATCCCAAAACAAAAATACTAAAAAATATTCTAAAGTGCAGCCGGATAGATCCAATCTATTCTTGAAATAGACAACTCGCACACACTCCCTTTCCAAAAAAAATCAATACGCCAACCACTACAGTTAGATTTATTAGATTTGTTGCTAAAATATCGGTATTAAGCCCGAAACTCCCAGCGAATGGCCAGTGAGCTAAAAAAACAAAAGAATGGGTTACATTTTTCATACGCTCTCCTCTTATAGATAGGACGAACAAAGAAGAAAGTTTTTCGATCACTTACTTCGCTCGCCCTTTTTTTATCGGTTTTTTTAATGCAATTTTTTTAATGCAAATAGATTCAATCTACTAATTTCTTTTCGATTAAGTCTTAGGTCTCGTTTGACCTGTGAAAGATCTCCTTTTGTTTTGAAAGACCTCTTTTGTTAAAATGTTCCCAAAATTCCTAAGAAAAAAAGACTTTCCACTATCCTAAACTAAGGACGGGAAGGAAGAGGGCGAGCATATCTTCTACCTAAATTGATCATGCTCAAATCAACCCTTCTCGAGGTATTGTCTGTCCCGATAAATAAAAAATTCCTGGAATAATATAATAAATAAAAGTATTGATATACTTGGAATTACAGAAGCAAATACCAATTTACTAAAAAAAGAAAAAAGTATCTAATCTAAAGGACTTATTTTCTTTTTTAGGATTAAACAAAAGGGTTCGCAAATAAAAGCGCTAGTGCCACAACCAGTCCATAAATTGTTAAAGCTTCCATAAAAGCGAGACTAAGCAATAAAGTACCTCGTATTTTCCCTTCTGCTTCTGGCTGTCTCGCAATACCCTCTACAGCTTGTCCTGCAGCAGTACCTTGACCAACCCCAGGCCCAATAGAAGCAAGCCCTACAGCCAATCCAGCAGCAATAACGGAAGCAGCAGCAATTAGTGGATTCATGGTGAGTTCCTCGTGTCAAAAAAAAAAATGGTTAAGGATACAATAAACCAAGAAATTATTACTTTTAACTTCTAAGCTCTATGGGGTAAAAGTAACTAAAAAGTACAAATTGAAATGATAATCTAAATCATCCAAACTACTTCGAGATCTCGTTTTTAGTTTCTAATCATTATTTCATTATTCTATTTCTCTTTCTTTCCAACCAACTGCCCTTTCATTCCATCTTTTTTTACTCTTCGATATCCTTGAGTTCCCTTTTTTTCCCTTCATCTAATCCATAATAAAAGACGAAATACAGGAAGAACCCCTATTGAAATCGAACTAATCCAAATCCAATAGGAATCAAATCAAGATATACAATTGATAACAATATGCTGCATAGAACTGGATCTGGAATCCAATTCTTGAATTCTATATATCGGATTAGATAATGAATCTAATCTAACTTAGAAATAAATAAAATCCTATATACATTTGTTTCTTCTATTTTGTTTGCATATTTTCTTATTTTCTATGGAATCCAATTCCAAAATCATTCCTTAGAAAGCCGCACAAAAGATGACTGTCTTATAGACATTAAGAATATAGATCTAACCAGATTTTGCCCCCCCTGAATGCATATATAATTTAACAATTCTGTAATATAGTCTATTCTCTCTCCTACAACTCTAGGTTATATATTCATACGCATTTTGAACTAGTTAGTTTTCTAACCAGGAGGATTATCTGCAACCATGCATGAATTGGGCTAAGCTAAAAAAAAAAAAAGACTATTTAGAAAATTAGTCAATTCAATGATGACCTTCCATGGATTCACCTATATAGGCTGCGGCTAACGTTGCAAAAATAAGAGCTTGAATACCGCTTGTAAATAATCCAAGAAACATGACCGGTATAGGGACTACTAAGGGGACTAAAGAAACAAGAACAACAACGACTAATTCATCCGCCAATATATTTCCGAAAAGTCGAAAACTAAGCGATAATGGTTTTGTGAAATCTTCTAGGATGTTAATTGGTAAAAGGATTGGGGTTGGTTTAATATATTTCTCGAAATAACTCAATCCTTTTTTGCTAAGACCCGCATAAAAATATGCCGCTGATGTGAGTAAAGCTAAAGCAACAGTAGTATTTATATCATTCGTGGGCGCTGCTAATTCCCCGTGGGGTAACTCTATAATTTTCCAAGGTAAAAGAGCACCCGACCAATTCGAAACAAAAATAAAAAGGAACATAGTTCCAATAAAGGGAACCCACGGACCATATTCTTCCCCAATCTGAGTTTTGCTCAAATCTCGAATAAACTCAAGGACATATTCGAAGAAATTCTGACCGTCGGTTGGGATGGTTTGTGGATTCCGAATAGCTATGATAACTGAACCCAGCAAGATAGTAATTACGACCCAAGAAGTGATGAGTACTTGGGCATGAATTTGGAAACCTCCTATTTGCCAATAGAAGTGTTGGCCTACTTCTACGCCTGATATATCATACAAACCCTTGAGTGTTTTAATGGAACATGGTATAATATTCATATTGTCCTCTGATAAAAATTGAACTTCAAAAAAGGAATTCTTTTGATTCAACCATCTCTTTCTCAACTCAGCAACTTGAAGTATTAATCTTATATTCAGGATACCAAGAAATCACATCAAATGATAATATATATCAATACCCTCTAATATATATCAATATTACCCTTCTTTTATCTATGCAAAACAAAAAAAATAGTAACCGATCCCATAAATCTACGTAGTTGCTTAAGAATTCACTATTCTTCTTAATCTTAATCAATGATTTCTTATATAGAGAGAACGGCCCTCACAAATTGCAAATACTAATTTGTTAAGAATCAATCGAATTGAAGTCATAGTGTCATCGTTGGCAGGAATCGATATATTCGCGAGATCTGGGTCACAATTTGTATCGACTAAAGAAATAGTAGGAATCCCCAAAATGGCGCATTCCCGAAGAGCTATATACTCTTTTTGCTGATCAAGGACGATCACAATGTCAGGCAACCTCGTCATATATTTAATCCCGCCGAGATATCTTTGCAAGGTAGATAATTTTCTCTTTAAGATTGCCACATCTCTTTTTGGGAGATGGTGGAATTTTCCCATCTTTTCTTCCGCTCTTAAGTCTCTAAATTGAGAAAGTCTAGTTTTGGTAATCGACCAATTCGTTAACATACCACTGAACCACTTTTTATTAACATAATGACAACGAGACCTTATTGCAGCTGATGCTACTAAATCCGCTGCTCTTTTTTTGGTACCAACAATTAAGAAGCTTTTTCCCTGACTTGCTGCATCAAAAACTAAATCACAAGCTTCGGATAAAAAACGAGCCGTTCTAGCGAGATTTGTAATATGAGTACCTTTACGCTTTGCCGAGATGTAAGGGGCCATTTTAGGATTCCATTTCTTAATACCATGACCAAAATGAACTCCTGCTTCTATCATCTCTTTCAAATGGATGTTCCAATATCTTCTTGTCATTTTTTCCACACTTACTTTTTTTTCTTTTTTTCGTCTTACCATTACAGAATTGATTTCTTTTTGAAGATTAAGAAAGAGCCGAAATATCTTGAAATAAATAATAATTGTTCCGATGGAACCTGCTACTCAGAATTGGCCATTGATACATGATATAAACACAGCCTTAATAAATTAACTGACTTCTTTTATTTAGTAAAATAGGAAAATACAAAATCTAAAATCAGACATTCTAAGGTCAAAAGTCTAGTTTCAATTAAAGTCCAAAAATTTGCTTTATATGCTTTATATATCCTTAAATCATATAAATGGGAGTAAATGGGGGTTCTGATGTCTCATAGAAATTGTTTGTTACGTCAGAATCAGAAGAAACTAATTCTGTATGGAGAAACAAAATATCTCTCATTTCCGATGTGAATAGATTTTTTTTTTGAATTTCGAAATAAAGGTTCTTGTCTTGTGGGAAACGATGCACAAATTTTTGGAATCCGGTACCAACAGGTATAATTCCCCCCAGAACTACGTTTTCTTTCAGGCCTTTCAACCAATCAATACGACCTCGTAGGGCAGCTTTTGCTAAAACTCGAGCAGTTTCTTGAAAACTTGCTTCAGATATGAAACTTTGGGTATTCAGGGAAGCCCTTGTTATTCCCAATAAGATTGCCCGATAATAGATCGATTCATCCAAAGCTCGCGCTGCTCGTTCCGCTCGCAATAGTCCTATTAATTCCCCAGGTAAAAAAACATTAGACATTCCATCTTCGGAAACCCGTACTTTTGATGTTACTTGGCGTATAATAATCTCTATATGTCTATTATGGATCTGTACCCCTTGGGATCGATAAACCTTTTGGATCTTATTAACCAAAGAGATACGACTTTGGGCGATGGTTAGCTCAGCTCCAATCAAGAATCCCCAGGGAACCCCAAGAATTCTTGGTATACGCTCATTCCAATCCTCAATTCTCCTTTCGAGATTCGGCGATAGTGAATCAATTGAACGCGCTTCGAATATTTGTTCTACTTTTGGAAGACCCTGCGTTATATCACTAGATCTCGATTTTTCATATATAAAGGTAACTAACCTATCTCCTTTGTAAAGGATTTTTCCATAATGACCATGAACAGTTGCTCCTATAGTAGCCAAATAAGGCTTGGCTGCTCTTATAACAAAGGAGTCCATATTAACAATGAAAATTTGACCAGATTTTTTTATGTGCGATTTAAATAGACATACATTTTCGCAAATAAATTGTCCAAGGTGAATTATTGTCAATGTCTCCTCCCACGAGTCATGATGGAGAAAGTGGCAATTCAAATGGAATGGATCCAACATGGTGTTACTGTCGAAATTTGACATCCTTTTATTTTCATCTATTAAAGAGTATTTAAGCCCTTGAAGTACTTGGAAGGTTTGTTTCAAATTGTCAAGGAACACGTATTTTTCTAACAAGATCTGATTATGTGTTAATAAATAGTAAGATGAAGAAAAATTCGATATACTAGGTACAATAGCGCCTAAGAGCCCAAAAATATCTCGAATAAGAATTCTAGGATTCGATTCTTTTACCGCATTGGGATATTTCGAATTCTTGAATAAACCAATTCGAGAACAGTTGGATGCCGACAAAATCATCAAAGATGCGTATTCTTTATTTCGATTCAACAAGGTGCCAATAGCTTCTTGATGTTGGCTAAGTGATTGAATCTTCGCCTTGGAATAAAAGGAATTGGTATTGTTGCGATCTAACCTATTATTGGGAATCGGTCCTGCACTTGTCCTATCATACCTTCTTCTTGTATATGAAATAGTGGACTTGACTAACTCAATTCTTAGGAAATCGCGAATCAGATCATTTGTTCTTAATTCAACAAGGGAAGCACCAGCCCCCTCTTTTTCTTCTTGTTCCCAATTCACTACCAAGCAAGTTCGAACAAATTGACTATTCGTGTGATAAATTCTTTGAGTTAACTTGCTATTTTCATGAGAAATAAAATTGACAAGTCGAAGTTGGAGATTATCCTCTTCTTGCAGGAGATCTTGCGGGAAAAGTCTTGCTAGATTTGTCCCTTCGTTCATTTCATATGCGACTGCAGGTCGAACTGAAACAAAATACTTTTCCTTGCTTTTGATAATTTTTTTCCGTTGAACATAAACCCAATTTTTTCTTTTTTTTGAGTCCTTAGAATCTTTTTTTTCGCTTTCTGGTGGTATCAAACTGGCGCCTAATATCTTATCCGCCTCTTCAGGAAAATAAATATCTCCGGAAAAGATTTTTAGTTCCGTATGGCTTTTTTTTCTCTTAACTCGGACCAATCCACCTAGTCGACTTCTTGTATTTTTTGTGAGTTGTGTATCCACTCCAATAATACTATTGTCAAGTACCTTTAGGGATGAGGATCTCGGCAAGATATGTAGTTCTTGAAGAATGAAAAAAAACCGATCTACTTCTTTTTGGTATTTTAGACTAAATTCTTTTGTTCCTCGATGCTCAATAAAACCCTCTTTTTTTAAGATAGAATCTTCCTCTGGGCTCCCATATTCGTCCTCTGAGTCTTCCTCTGAGTCTTCCTCTGAGTCTTCCTCTGAATCTTCTTCTAAAGCCCCATATTCGTTCTCTGAGCCATCTTCACGGCTCCCATATTCTTCTTCCTCTAGAGTTCCATATTCGTCCTCTCGAGTTTTATATTCGTTCTCCGGGTTCCCATATTCTTCTTGTGAGTCTTTTTCTAGAGTCCTATATTCGGCCTCTAGGATTCCGTATTCATCTTCTAGGGTTTCATATTCGTCTTCTAGAGTCCTATATTCGTTCTCTGGGCTCTCATATTCTTCCTCTGAGTCTTCCTCTAGAGTCCTATACTCTTCCTCTAGGGTCCTATATCGAAATTTAACAATTCCTGAACCCCTTTTATCTTTTCTGTATCCTGTATCGTCAAAATAAGCAAAAATAGTATTTCTACGTAAAACACCCATAAAGGGTATTTCAATCGAAATCCCCGAACAGGACATTAGCTTTTTTTCTTGTTCGTGATGATATTGTAATGGAATGACGAACCTATTTCTTCGCTTTTTCGCCAACAAATCCGAATTATCTTGAAGAATAGAAGGATAGACAAAATTCCAATGATTGTTGGACATGATTCGATCTGGCGTTAAATAATCAAGAATTTCCTTATCTTTTTTACCAAAAGTATCCAACAGTCTATGGCTTACTTGATCATCAGCCATTGAGAGGTCAAAGATATATCTTCCGTCAAGAGAAAAAGAATAAGTATTCATTTGATCTTGATCCTTGTGCAGCGAAAAGGATGCTATACTGGATCTGCACATACTTACTAACAATATCCATAAATGGCTTGTTTTTGGTAATCGACGAAGATTACCGTATTGATATTCGGGCGCATGGTAAACATCAGTACTCCACTGCATTTCCCCGTCTGATTCGGAATAAATATGCTTTTGTACCTTTTCTTTAAAATGCAAAGTGGATGTTTCAGCACGAATCTCCGCAATTACTTGTTCGGATTCTACATATTGATCATTTTGCACTAGAATCAGGCTTTTTAACGGAATATTCACACTATGTAGAATATCCTGACTCCGAATAGTTACACGTAAGTCTATATAGCATAGAAAAGCAGGCTGCCCATGACGGGTACGTGTGGGGTGAACCAAATCCTCATTGAATTGGATTTTTCCATTCGAGGGGGATCGTACAAGGTCGGCAGTACCCCCTGTGAATACTCCACCAGTATGAAAAGTTCTTAATGTTAGTTGAGTCCCAGGCTCCCCGATTGATTGACCCGCAATAATACCTACAGCTTCTCCCAATTCGACCAGATCGCCATGAGTGGGACTCCGCCCATAACATAATTGACAGATCCAAGATGTGCTCCGGCAAGTAAAAGGGGTTCTAATATATATTGGTTGTGCCGGAAACGGTTGTGCTCGAAAGGCAGTTATGAATCGATTGACTAATCCAATTCCAATATCTTGATTTCGAGCAGCAATGCATCGTGAACCGATATACATATCGTCTGCTAATACACGACCAATTAGTATTCGGGCAAAAAGTTTTTCTGTCATCCCATTTTGAGGACTCACAGAAATACCTCGGATAGTACCACAATCTCTTCTACGCACAATAATATGTTGAACAACTTCAACAAGTCTGCGTGTAAGATATCCAGCATCCGCTGTTCGTACAGCAGTATCTACAACCCCTTTGCGGGCTCCGTAGCAGGAAATTATATATTCTGTCAAAGAAAGTCCCTCGCGTAAATTGCTTTGAATAGGTAAATCAATCATTTGTCCTTGAGGATCCGCCATTAACCCTCTCATCCCTACTAATTGGTGTACCTGAGATGCATTTCCTCTGGCTCCTGAAAAAGACATTAGATAGACTGGATTAGAAGGATCCGTTATCCTAAAATTTGAATTCATTTCTTGTTTCAAATATTCACTTGTAGCATACCATATTTCAACGGATTGGCGTAATTTTTCTACTGCGTGTACAGCTCCATAATAATAGTGTTTCTCCAAAAGAAAACTCTGTTGTTCCGCATCTTGGACTAACCATCCTTTAGAGGGTATTGTTAAAAGATCCTCGATTCCTAAAGAAATCGATGTAGTAGTAGCTTGATGGAAGCCCAGAGCCTTTATTTGATCCAGTATATGGGATGTATATCCCATTCCAAAATGATCTATTAATCTGCTAATAAGTCGTTTCATAGCAGTTCCGTCTATCTCTTTATTATGAAAGACCAGGTTGGCCCGTTCCGCCATACATAAGTACCCCCTTTTTGACTGAGTAGGATTCGACAATTGCTGAGTAGGATTCGACAATAGGCCTGAGTCAGTGATTCGAAAACTTAATTTACCCCCTTTCCTCAATCTCAATCTGAATTTGCGTGGCAAAAAAGATGGTACTAGCGAAATCGGAATGCCCCCCGAAAGGGGCATCGCCGAATCTAACTTCCTTTTTTAGATTTAGATAGTGTATGAATAGGCCCGACTAAATCCTTGTATGGCTTCCTCTATTTCTCTATAAAAAGAAATATGACCAAGAGTGGTTCGAATGTATATAGAACGGGTTTCTTTTTTTCTATTTCCGACTATTAGATAGTGGGCATAAATCTCATGATAAGTCCCAAAAGATTCATATTGAACTTCAATTGGAACTTCTCTTGATCCAATGATGCGTTGATCTAGTTTCCATCGGAGCCACAAGGGACTGTTTAAACCGATTCGTTTCTGTCTATAAGCTCCCAGTGCATCATAGGAACTAGAAAAATGGGGTTCTTTATCTTTCGTATAATTATTATTATTGTAGTTTACTTTTTTATTTGGATAGTTTCCGCAACTATTATATCTATTTGCACAAATACCTCGACGATTTCCAATCGTTAATACATAAAGTCCGATAAGCATGTCTTGGGTTGGAACGCAAATAGGATCTCCAATAGCGGGAGACAGGAGATTCATATGAGAAAACATAAGTAAACGGGCTTCTGCTTGAGCTTCCAAGGATAAAGGTAGATGAACAGCCATTTGATCCCCATCAAAGTCCGCATTGAAACCCTTACATACTAATGGATGTAAACAAATAGTACGCCCCTCTACTAAAGTGGGTTGGAAGGCCTGTATGCCTAATCTATGCAGGGTAGGTGCTCTGTTCAACAGTACAGGATGCCCCCGCATAACTTCTTGAAGTATTTCCCATACAATGGGTTCCTTTTCCCAAATTTTCCTTTTAGCAATCCTGACATTAGAAGTAGCACGTTTCGTGATTAAATCGCGAATTACAAATAGCTGAAAAAGCTTTATTGCTATCTCTAGAGGTAATCCACATTGATGTAATGAAAGCGAAGGACCCACAACAATGACAGAACGCCCCGAGTAATCGACCCGTTTCCCAAGCAGAGTCTCGCGAAACCTCCCCTCTTTACCCTCAATTACATCTGAAAGTGACTTGTATACTTTATTGTGACCATCCCTCGTTGGTTGCCCCCGAGACCCACTATCAAGAAGTGTATCCACGGCTTCTTGTACCAATTTTTCCTGGCACATTACTAAATCTGCTGGCGCTAATTCACTTCTTTTTAATAGATAGGCAAGGTTGTTGTTCCGACGGATAACTCTCTTATAAAGTTCATTAATATCCGAAGTCACTACTTTATCCCCAGACCTATAAACAATGGGTCTCAATTCGGGAGGAAGAATCGGTAATAAGCACAAAACCATCCATTCGGGTTCTACATTTGTTTGAATAAAATGTTTCGCCAATTGCATTCGTCTAATTAAAAAAACTTTTCTTATTCGTCTTTTTCTATCTTCCCATTCATCGCCACTATACCCCTCGTCTTCTAATTCCGTCCATTCAACCAAGGAATTCTCTATAATAATTCGCAAATCCAAATCCGCTAATTGTTCTCTAATAGCACCTGCTCCTGTCGCAATTTCCCGATTTCGAAATGTTGCAAAGCCTGGGGTAGAAAAAAAGGGAGAAATGCTGTGGTTACAGGATGCAATTTCATCTTCGAATAAACCTCGTAATCGTAAGAAAGTGGGTTTTTTAGCGCTGGGCCTAGCAAAAGAGAAATCGCCGTATACTAGGCCTTCCAATTTCTTAAGAGGTTTATCTAAAAGATTCGCGATATAACTAGGAAGACCTTTCAAATACCACACATGAGTCACTGGACATGCCAGTTTGATGTATCCCATTTGATATCTTCGTATCCGAGAATCAACAAATTCTACCCCGCATTTTTGACAAAATCTTTCATCTTCGTTTTCAGCTACGCTCGCTCGAGAATTTCCACAAGCACAAATTCCGCTTTTTATGGGTCCAAAGATTCTTTCGCAAAACAATCCATCTTTTTCTGGTTTATCGGTTTTATAATGAAAAGTGGAGGGTCTTGTGACTTCGCCGACGACTTCCCCATTAGGTAGGATTTTATTAGCCCAAGCCTTTATTTGTTGAGGGGAAACGAGTCCAATTTGAAGTTGTTTATGTTTATATTGGTCAATCATAAAATAGAAATAAGAAAAGAATTTATATTTATTCTGATCAAACATCCTCCCTATTAACCCGAAAGTTCTTCTCAGATACAAGGAAATGGTTCAGTTCTAGAGCCAAAGATCGTAGTTCTCGAACGAGCACTCGAAAAGATTCTGGAGGATCCTCGTGATTAGGCGCTCTTTTTCCCCAGATCGTAGCATTAAGTATTTCTTGGCGAGCTATAAGATGATCAGATTTATAAGTAAGTATCTCTTGTAAAATATGAGCAACACCAAATCCTTCTAAAGCCCAAACTTCCATTTCTCCTACTCGTTGTCCCCCTTGTTTGGCTCTTCCTCTAACGGGTTGTTGGGTAACAAGTGAGTAGGGCCCAGTAGAACGTCCATGGATTTTCTCATCAACTTGATGAATTAATTTTAAAATATAGGACTTCCCTATTAGAACAGGTTGTTCGAAGGGATCTCCTGTTCTTCCATCAAATATTCTGTTTTTTCCCGGGTACTCGGGTTCAAATACCCATGGATTTTTTGTTTGTTTACTGGCTTCATATAATTCCGAAAACACAAGTTTTCTTGAAGCCTCTTGCTCATATCTCTCATCAAAGGGTGCTATTCTATAATGTTTCTTTAGCAGATCCCCTGCTAATCCGAGCGAGCTTTCAAATATTTGTCCCACATTCATTCGTGAGGGTACTCCTAGGGGATTGAAGACCATATCAACAGGTGTTCCATCTTGCAAATAAGGCATATCTTGCCTAGGCAAAATTTTGGAAATGATCCCCTTATTCCCGTGTCTTCCTGCTACTTTATCCCCAACTTTGATTTCACGTTTCTGTAAAATATATACACGAACCATTATGTCGAGGGGGTCCCTCTGGATCCATTTCACATCGATAACGCGCCCTCTTCCACCTATAGGTAGTTTGAGAGAAGTTTCTTTTGAAGTGGATACCTCAAGACCAAAAATGGCTCGTAATAATCCAGCTTCCGCGATATAGGAGGATTCGCTCGCTATCTGAGGCGTTAATTTACCTACTAAAATATCACCTGTTTCTACCCAGGATCCCAACCTCACAACTCCATTTCTGTCCAAATTGCGGAGTAAATGTTCTTCTAGATGTGGTATTTCTTTAGTTATTTTTTCAGTGGAGCCTTGGCTTGTCGTATCCGTCTGAATTTCATATTTTCGGATGTGAAAAGAGGTATAAATATCCTCATATACCAAACGTTCGCTAATTAGTACCGCGTCTTCAAAATTGTAACCCTCCCACGGCATATAAGCTACTAAAACGTTTTTTCCTAAAGCGAGTTCTCCACCAACTGTAGCTGCTCCCTCCGCTAAAATTTGCCCTTTTTTAATGGATTTACCCCGCGGAACCCGAGGTTTTTGGTGCATACAAGTATTTTTGTTAGAGCGCCGATGGGCAACTAAAGGAATACTTATAGTCTTCCCACTACTTGATAAAAGGATCTTGTGACTATCACTAGAAACGATCTTTCCCTCGCGTTCGGCTATAATGGAAACCCTCGAATCTAGAGCTGTTTGGCGTTCCAATCCAGTTCCAACAATGCACTTCTCGGACCGAGAAAGTGGAACTGCTTGGCGCTGCATATTCGAACTCATTAAAGCCCGATTCGCATCATTATGCTCAATAAAAGGAATGAGAGAACCTCCAATAGAAAAATATTGGAAAGGAAAAATACTTCTAACATGAATCTGTTCCCATGCAATAGTCAGGAATTCTTGACGGTATCTAGCTGGAACAACTTGTTCTTCCTGAATACCCTGATTCAAGGACAAAGAATTTCCTGCTGCTATCATATAATATTCATCTCGATTTGGTGATAAATAAACCACCTGTCTCTCTTTTTTTTCTTTTGCTTTCTTAGATATTTCATAAAACGGACTCTCTATAGATCCCCACCGGTGATCAATTCTCGCATGAATAGCTAAGGACCCGGTAAGTCCAACATTGATGCCTTCGGATGTGTCAATTGGACAAATACGCCCATAGTGACTCGGATGAATATCTCGGCTCCGAAAACTTGCAGTTCTCCCCGTCAATCCTCCAGGACCCAAACAACTCACTTTTCGCCCATGAACCGTTTGTGTTAATGGATTGGTTTGGTCAAAAACTTGAGATAAGGGGTATGTGCCAAAAAAGGTCTCATAAGTAGTTATTAATAAAATCGAAGTTGAAGTTGGAGTTACCAAAGTTTGTGGAGTTGGTTTCGATTGACGTATGAATACTCTACGGATAGTTTTTTGAACCGCATGTTGTAAACGGCCAAGAGCCAGTCCGAATTGATCTTGTAACAGATCCGCAACCGACCGAATACGTTTATTTTTCAAGTGATTCATATCGTCATCGTCAAGTATACCCGTTCCAAATTTCATTCCAATCAAATGATCCGTAGCGGCCAATACATCTCGTGGTAACAAGAATGTATTGTTCTGAGGTATATTAAGATTCAGTCTCCGATTCATATTTCGTCGACCAACTCTTCCTAATTCACATTTTTGTTGAAAAAATTTCTTTTGCAATTCCTCACATAAGGACTCCGAAAATACCAGGTCCCCGCCTACACAAGCAAATTGTTGATAAAACTCCAAAATAGCTTTTTCTTTTGACTCAATCCTCTTTTTCTCCTTAGCATTCGGGAAAGACAAGAAAATTTCGGGGTAGGAAACATTATCTAAAATTTCTCTTAGATTCGAACCCATAGCTGATGATAGAACTAAAATAGATATCTTTTGTTTTCTACTCACGCGAGCCCATACCCTTTCTTTTTTATCAATTGCTAATTCCGATCTTCCTCCCCAATCCGATATTATAGTCCCGGTGTATATAGAAATTCCCTTATGGTCTAATTCGGAGCGGTAGTAAATACCAGGACTTAGCAATATTTGATTGATCACAATTCGGTATATTCCATTTATTATAAAGGTTCCTAAGGAATTCATTATAGGAATGTTTCCAATAGAAATGGTTTCCTTTTGCACATCGAAACCAAAAATGAATCTCGCAGATACATATAATTCAGAAGAATAAGTGAGTGATTCATACACAGCATCCCTTTCTTTTATCGAGGGTTCTAGCAATTGATATCCTTTCGCAAATAATTGAAATGCAATTTCGTGATCTGGATCTTTAATTGTTGGAAACTTCTCAAGTTCTTCTGCCAAGCCTTGATTAATGAACCTACAAAATCCCTCGAATTGGATCTGACTAAATCCGGGTATTGTGGACATTCCCTCATTTCCATTCCGGAGCATCTTAATCTTAAGTTTCCTATTTATAGAAGAAAAATTCCATTATCAGCTCACTCTTTAATCAATCCCTACGGATCAATCTAGCAATCATGGAATCTATATTCTGTTTACTGAATCACATGAAATTCTAGGGAACTCCACATACATATTTCATATATGTATTTCATACATATGAATAAAGAGAATTTTGACGAAAGTTGGACTTTCGCAGGGGTAGAAATTGAATTAAAATGAATTGATAAAAAAGTCCTAGAAAAAATTCTGCCACTTAAACTTTATGATATTCTAATCAGATTGGCTAGCAAAGATTTCGCGTTTTATCTCCTTTCTATGAAAGAAATTAATAAAGCCATAATAATTTATAAGCACTAGAAAGTTTGACTTTAGTTCGATTTAGAATTTAGAATAGTACGCTTAGTTTTATTTTCAAAAAGAATTTGAAGGTTATTTTTTGTTTCGTAGTAATAGAATTGCTGAAAAATAAAGGATTTCGTTGTAGAATCGTAAAATAAAGTACTTAGTTTTTTAAGTACTTGCTAATCTAGTTATCCACCTATTCACATATCCTTTCTTTTATCGTAATTTCACCTGTGTGGGCCAAGAAAAGAAGGCCAGGCCATAATCTATATCAGAGCAAATTTCCTCTTTTTATTCAAGATATTTAATGCAATGAAAAATTAAAGCATGATTCCCCGTAGGGATATGTACATAAGGGGATCCATAGATAATAATGTTGTTCGGACCTGGAGTTTCCCTATATACAGGTTAGGGAAACTTTTATTCTATTTTATTATGCCATTAAAGGAGAGAATACCGATTTAAGAGTCGTTTACTCCTGCAATTAAAAAAAATTCTAGTTAATGGTTCCAATTTGTTCTGAATTTTGCAGTCTGTGACTGGAAATCCACTTTTGCTCGTTTGCCATTTCAATAGAATAGAAAGAAAATTCTCCTTTGCCATCTCAATAGAATAGAAAAAAAGAGGTTTTAGTAAGAAAATATGGATGAATACTTGTTCTTTTCTCGATTTTAGATCGGATTTTTTGGCGGCATGGCCAAGGGGTAAGGCAGGGGACTGCAAATCCTTTATCCCCAGTTCAAATCTGGGTGCCGCCTGATCAATAAAATACTTAGGATTATAGTACTAATCAAACTCCAAAATTTTGTACCCCCATAAGTTGGGGCAAGAGAATAACTAGGTCTGGCAATACTGGATTTGGAGAATCCATACCATAGTTATATCCTCAAATGAGGCTTTGTTTTGGCGGCAGTGACCCAAACGAAACGGGGAACTACCAACAGAGATGAGGTAGCGTTTCCTTATTCTTTTATTAATTTGAATTGATTCGGGAATTTAAAACTTCCAAAGGGCCCTAAGTCTTTTTTCAATCTAAGATTGAAGAAGGGACTTTGCGAAGAAATATCAATATACTTCGTATATCTTATGCTACCTACATACACTAAAGTAAAGACTACTGATTCTGTCGAGAATCAGATTGAATAGGCTGATCAAAAATAAATTTTTGAGTTGTGGAGTGGATAAGGTCTCCTCACTCTTTCATAGAAAGAGAGAAAATGGGGCAGTAGGGTTTAGGTCAAAAATAAACATGGGTAAAGGGGGTATACAATTTCTTTCTTTTTTAAGGAAAAGGTATATGTATCATATTTATACTTAATACTCTCCAATTCTACCAGAAATCATATAAGAATTTGATAGGAGTAAATTCCTTTAACTCATTCATCCATGTTCTTAGAGCATAATTTTGACTCTGTACCCTTAATTCCACTATGATTATTGATCAATAGTAGAATAATTCCTTCATAGAAATAGGAGACATAATTTACATGGATATAGTAAGTCTCGCTTGGGCTGCTTTAATGGTAGTCTTTACATTTTCTCTTTCGCTAGTAGTATGGGGGAGAAGTGGACTCTAGGGATACTACTAATTGATTGATTGAGTAATCGAATTGTAGTATCAACTCTTTTCTTTAATTGATCATGTTATTTTGTATTAATCATTTTGCCAAACTTTTTTTTCTCTCCTTCTTTAGTTTTGTTTCACTCTTGTAAAAAACTCTTTTAAGAAAGAGTCGTTCTATTCTACTATGTTTCATTCTACTATAATATAAAAATATAAATAATATAAATAGAAAGAAAAATAGAAATGGAAAGAAATAGAATAGAAAGAGCGATTTATAGTAATTAAGAATTTCTACTAGAAGTGACGAGTAAAAATAAAATTCTTTACATAAGAAAATTAGACTTTCTTACACCAAGCTATTCACAACATATCGCACATTTTCCATTTATACTCTTTTCTTATTCTTAGAAATGAAATTTTTTTTGTTCTTTTTTTTTTGAAGGATCTCGCGTGAAGCATCTCGCGTCATTTTAAAGTATGAAAAATTCGCAGGTTTTTTCCTTTTATTTACTTTTTTCTTTTATTATAGTCTATTCTCGTATTATTTTTCTCCCTCTCCATGGATTCTTTCAATGAAGAATTGTCTTCGATTTTTTTGATTTTTACTTGCTTGAAATTAAGTGGATGCAGTGAAAAAAGAAGTTGAATTAGATTACTATTTCAATCTATTAATCTATTCTATGTAGATTCAAGATAATATAATAGAAAGAATCTAAAGTGTCGTAGAAAAAACTATATGTAGTTCTTTCTACCACACTTTAGGATTCCAACCAGATCCTTTCATTTAAGACTTGGATTTTTTTTTCTTTAATCCCTTTTTCATTTCTTCAATGATTAATTGGAATTCCAATTAATCATTTTGGCTGGCTGTTTTTACATAAATAATAAGTAAAAAGGCAGTAGGAATTAGAATGAACAATGCAGTAGCAATAAATGCGAGAATATTTACTTCCATAACCTCTTTATTTTATTTTTCACAATAACTCGGGATGTAATCCCATGGAGAGGAAAAAGGGGTATCCCTGTAAATTCACGGGGAGGACTTGCATTCTGATAATACTGAATCAATTCAATATTATGAATATAGGATCTATGAAATCAATTCATGGTTGATAGTGGAATAATATAACATAGGAAGATCCCTTATCCATACTAAGACCAAAATAGGTTTTTTGATTGGATTTGGAACCCCTCCATTTTTAATCCTTTTCTACTTTTGCTTTTCTATATATATATGTATAGCCAAGAATCTTTCTTATCCAATTTCCCTTCCTTTTTCTTATTTCTTATAGTTATACATACAATTATGTATGTATGTATTATACAACCAACTTTCTATGGGTTACATAGACATCCAAATAAGCAGTAGAAGTATAAATGAGATGGATCTTAAATAAAAAAAAAAGATTCCTCTACAGCTCTCTTTTATTGAGATGAGAGCTGCGAAATAAAAAAAGTAAAGTAAGGGTTCTCCATAGATATTTGATCTTGCCTTCCGCCCCCCCTTTTTTTCAGGGAAATTCTTGATGAAAAAAGGAAAGATTAATTTTTCCATTCATTGAACCCTAGTTCGGGACTGACGGGGCTCGAACCCGCAGCTTCCGCCTTGACAGGGCGGTGCTCTAACCAATTGAACTACAATCCCTGCGGGGTGTATGGCATACCTATTCTTAAATAGAACCCTAAGAAGATTCGTCTGTCATACTCTAAGAAATAGATGAATCATATACTACTACACCCACATAGGATATGTGGGTATAGTGAGAGTGGCATAACTAGTATGCAGCGATTTTTTATCGCTAAAAACAACTGCTAATCCACCTTTCAATAAGAAAAACTGTTTTCTTTGTAAGAAAACAATCAGAGAGATATGGCTTCGAAATAAATTTTCCCCGTCTTTTCTCTTTCTCCTTTATTTCTATGGATCAGATATTTTTTTTTTTTTTATGGAAGAAAAAAATGGATTTAGTTCATATTCCAGAAGCCCTGGATTTTTGGGCCGAGCTGGATTTGAACCAGCGTAGACATATCGTCAACGAATTTACAGTCCGTCCCCATTAACCGCTCGGGCATCGACCCAGGAAGAATTTATTCTAGGGTTTTTAATAATCTATGATTAACCTCTTTTTATAATACTCCCTACCCCCAGGGGAAGTCGAATCCCCGCTGCCTCCTTGAAAGAGAGATGTCCTGAACCACTAGACGATAGGGGCATCACTAGACGATAGTGCTATATAAAAATAAAACCACTCGTCATTATACTATAATGATAGTATGAGCAGTTTTTTGGAATTGTCAATATACTTGAATCGAAGAGTATAAATAGATCAAAGCAAAGAGTCTTTCCTACTTTTCTATTATGCTTTCATAGGATTTTTTTTTAGTTGATGGTTAGGTTAATTCACGGATCATCCCCTGCTTTTTAGGGAAATTCCTTTTAGTTTTAAAGGATATAGAATAAGAATAGATTAATAAAAAGGATTCTAGATTAGTTCAGTACAGATATTGATTTGATTGTTCTAATAGAAAAAGAGTCCAATTTCATTTATTTTTTGCAATTTAAACTCTGTGCTTCGTTTAGTGTTCAGACCAAAAATATGGGCATCTCATACTAAACGAAGTCATAAAATTCAATAAAAAACAGAGACATTTTCAAAAAAAAAAAAAGAAAAAAAGTGAATGAATTTAGTAGAAAAGTACTGTATCGGATTCGAACTGATGACTTCGGTCTTGCCGTGGCATTACTCTACCACTAAGGGAAAAGCCCTTTATCGGATTTGAACCGATGACTTATGCCTTACCATGGCATTACTCTACCACTGAGTTAAAAGGGCTTTTTATTCAAAAATTAGCCACTTTCATTTACCATTATAGATCTACTGTAACTCCATAATGTACAAAATAGAATGTACAAAATCTATGTATATATTAATGTACATAATATATACATATATATCTATCTATGTAGAGATTTTATTTTATCTATTGAGATATAGAAGTTTATTGATGGTGAGGTTCAAAAAGGCCAAAGGGGCAATAAGAACTGCTGTTAAAAAAATGGTAGACTTTGTTTTTTTTTATCTTTAGCCTATTCACTTCTCACGTGCTCAGAATGTTTTGCAGAATTAGGACTTTTTTCTTCTATTGGCTGATCTTATGATGAGAACTTTCTCCATTTATGTTTTATTTCCCTTAATTCTAATTGGGGGGGTATAAAGGAATTAGCCCTCTTCATATACCCATATGGCTGGGTATTGTATTAATTTTCAGTGATATACTTCTTATCTGTTTTGGTGCGAGATTGAAACAATTTTATTCTAAAAAGTGGGCAGTCGAATTTGTACTGCAGAGTATCAAAATTATTCTACAGCACAAAAAAGAAAAGGAAGAAAGGGATTGATGGGTACTGTCGCCTATATCTCTTAGTGTATATTGTAGGAATAATAAAACTATAGAATACAAAGAATACGATCCTAATCGAAATGCATACATTTGGGTCATACGCTAGTGGCATGGTAAGAAGAGATTTCTTTTACAGACTAGAGAGGGGCCATCTAAATCCTAAATTAAAGGCCCGCGATTGAAGTACCAACTGCTCACTTTTCTCCGTAGGTGGGATTAACTTCCTCCTGGAATGGCTACCCTTGACAAAGGGTAGTGTTGGTATCATAATTTACATGTAGCGGGTATAGTTTAGTGGTAAAAGTGTGATTCGTTCTATTAATAACTGAATTTAAAAATGATATACTTAAGGCATCCTTAAGTTTTTTTATATTCATATTCCGATGAAAACTTTAGTTCTTATAAAAGGTTTAATCCTTTTCCTCTCAATAGCATATTGAGGAAGAATATACATTCTCGCGATTAGTATCCAAAGACTAATCAAATTTGCATGCCAAATACAAATTTGATTATGAGTACAGAGGCGCGAAGCAAAATTTTGCATTGGATTAAGCATTCCAATTGAATAAATATGAGTAAAGGATCTATGGATGAAGATACAAAAAAGTTTATTTCCAATCGTAACTAAATCTTCTTTTAGTTCAAAAAGAAATGGAAGCCCAATAGCTAAAAAACGATAGTTTTGGTTTACTAGAACCATCAGGATATTGTTTCAGCTCGGTGGAAACCCAACTCTTTTCCTTCAGGATCTCTTGAATGAAATTAGGGAACGAAGTAAGTAGATTAGATAGATATTTAGGAGAATTTCTATCTCCTACTCTATAGGGATCATCTAGAAAGCGCAGACCTTTGGTTCCATTCAGACAGAAAAGCTAACATAGATGTTAAGTGGTGAGAATAGCCATAAAGGAGCCGAATGAAATTAAAATTTCATGTTCGGTTTTGAATTAGAGACGTTAAAAATAATCAACCAACGTCGACTATAACCCCTAGCCTTCCAAGCTAACGATGCGGGTTCGATTCCCGCTACCCGCTCCATTCTGTATAAAAAGACTATTATATTTGTCTAAACATGGTAGAGACTTGTATTCAACCTTTTTCGCCCACCTGTTTTTGGCCCTACAGAGCGGAGTAGAGCAGTTTGGTAGCTCACGAGGCTCATAACCTTGAGGTCACGGGTTCGATTCCCGTCTCCGCACTTAGCAGTCCATATAAATAAATGGCCTATTCTATTTATATAGATATGGTAGAGGGCTATATCCAACCCTTTTTTATTCAGCAGGCAGAAAAGAAAAAAGAAATAAAAGAAAGGCACAGTCTATTCCCCTTTAAAAGCAATTTTCTCTTGTTTGTCTCGGTGAATCCCCGGTTTAGGGCACCCTCTTGGCAAGTTCGATTTTCGCGCCCGAAGCACTCTTTTTTTTTTTTTTTATCATAGTACCTTACTAAATTAAGCTGGCGAGCGACGGGAATCGAACCCGTACCTTCTCCTTGGCAAGGAGA